TTTTATTTTTATTTAGGTATTTTGTGTTTGGCTCTAATTAAAAATTGGGAATCTATGTAACGATTGAGGCAGGGGGGATTTATCCCATCCTTTTGATTTTATTCACTTTATTTATGACAAGAGTCGATTATTGAAATATTACCCAACCCTATGTTAAAGTTAAACAAAATACATATCAATCATTTCCTCATATAAAATGAGGAAATGTTTAGCTTATATGGTATGTATCGTTTTATTTCAATGACAATAATTTCAGTTTTTGGTTTTTGTGAAAAAGATTTGTAATCCTTTCATTATTTAAACTGAAATTATTTCAATTCACTGTTCTAGAATATCTAGAACAGTGACAACTATTCTATCTATCTGATAGATACGAAAAACCTTTCCTATTTTTTTTATTTTCGTAGTCAGATGAAAAGAATAAAGATTCAAATCTTAACTTACATCATTTTTTTATACATTTCATGAAAAAATTGGATTTCTTTCTTCTTTTCTTTGATCTATTTGAAATTAGATCAGTGCTGAGTCAATTAAAAAGACTTATCTTCCTATGAATGTCAAACGGGATATTTATTGTCCAATTTTCTTCAAATTAAATAAATATTAAATAATGATGTCTAAATAGGAAACTTTTTCAATTTCAATTAGAAATATTTTGAATAAATATTTTGAATGAGTCCTTCTAAGTGGAATCTTTGAAAAAGTAGGAAATCATTTAATCTATCTTATTGAGTCATTTGAAGATGCAGATTCAAAAAGTTATTCGTTTATATATTTCTTTCTATTATCTATATTATTATCTATATATTCTTATTATTTATGTATGTTATAAATATGCTCTCTTGCTAAGACTTTTTCAGAAAAATCGTTCCACATATCATAAATCATAATATAATAATTAATAATATAGAAGAAAAAGCCTAGATTACGATGTCTATGGACAGCTGAACCAATGACTATTCATGATTCCATAATTGAATCAATTCCATACCGGTTCGAAATTAGAGGAATGTTATGGTAAAACTTCGTTTGAAACGATGTGGTAGAAAGCAACGTGCGACTTGAAGGACACGGTCCGTTGTGGATTGAAAATCCACCATTTTCAATTTGTCTAGGAATGAGGGTGCTCTTGGCTCGACATTGTTTGTTCTGTTACACTTGAACCCTTCGCTTTTTGTTGGGTTGTAAATAGTCTACGATGGAGCTCGAGTAGAAAGGATTAATTCATTTCTCGGGGACAAAGATCTAGGGTTAATGCCAATAAATTGGAACAACTTCGTAAATATATCTTCTATATATAGAAATAGAAAGGATCCAATTCGAGCAAGTTTCCAATTCAAAAGCAAAACTTGTTGGAATTGATCAAACTTTTTCGATTCAAGGTGTATCACGCGGGAATTAACTGTCCATAGGATTCTTTGCTAGAAAGAAATCAAAAAGGGGTATGTTGCTGCCATTTTGAAAGAATTAAGAAGCACCGAAGTAATGTCTAAACCCAATGATTTAAAATTAAGGATAAAGGATCTAAGAACAAGGAAACACCATTTTAATTGTCTCGAGAGTCTCACTGGCTGGATCAGACTAAAGAATCCAAATCGAATTTTAAATGAGACAAACAGAAGGGGGTAAAGACTACTCAATAAAAAAAATTGACTCAAAATTTTTCCTTTGAACTATTTGAAGAGTTATCCAACTTGAGTTATGAGTACGAATGGTTTCTTTTTCCTTTTCAGGAAGAAAAAAAAAAGACTGAAATCATAGTCTAATTTATTTTATAGGCCCATTTGTCATTTAATTTATTAGAATTGCATACATAGATAAAACTTCGAATCAAATCATTTTTTCTCGAGCCGTACGAGGAGAAAACTTCCTATACGGTTCTAGGGGGGGTATTGTTCATCTACACCTATCCCAATGAGCCATCTATCGAATCGTTGCAATTGATGTTCGATCCCGAAGAGAAGGAAAAGATCTTAGAAAAGTGGGCTTTTATGATCCAATGAAAAATCAAACTTATTTAAATGTTCCTGTTATTCGATATTTCCTTGAAAAGGGTGCTCAACCCACAGGAACTGTTCAGAATCTTTTAAAGAAAGCGGAACTTTTTAAGGAACTTCCGTCTAATCAAATGAAATTCAATTAAAGAAATACCAAGGGGGGGTAGCAACTTGTATATAACTTTGTATAATTTTTCTCTACTTGTTTTTTTGATTTCCCCCCCCCTTTTTCTGCTGTATTCGTATTTATTTATCATTGTTTCCGTCGAATCCGATGGCCTAGAACGACAAAACCTTAGTTTATTGATCTTATTAACTATCAAACAAATTCGGACATTTCCTTCATCAATTGTGTGGTTTTCATTGTAACTCGATTAACCAACAAGGAATCCACTTTGCTTATTCCACTTAGATTGATGAAATACATTATGGACTAAAAAATCCGATATATTTTTTTTCAATTCCTCCTTTTTTATTCTTCCATTTATCCTTTTTCTATCTAT